AATAAGGTGCCTGATTAAAGGGTTATTTTGATAGAATAAATCAAGTAGTAAAATTACTCTTATTGTTTTTTAAAGAATCAAACTTAAACCTTGATAATCAAAATATCATATGCATTTTACACTATAAAACAAGAAAGATAAGCTAAAAAAGCTATTAGGTTCATACCCTAAACATAGAAATAATAATCTTCTTTCTAATTTTAATTAATTCAACTAAATTAACATTAGCAAATACTATAATAATTGGGGTTATTATAACTATTTGTTCAAACAACTGAATTTCTATGTGAATAGGGTTAGAAATTTCTATGCTATCATTTTTACCATTTATAGTTAATAAAAATAAACTAAGATCAGAATCTATAGTTAAATATTTCATTATCCAAAGAGTAGCTTCAACTATTTTTCTTCTTAGAGTAATTTGTATGTTAATTGGGGTTAACATATTAAATGAAATAACACTAACAATCTCAATATTAATTAAGTTAGGATCAGCTCCATTTCACATATGAGTGTTAATGATTATTGAGATAATTAATTATTTACCTTTGTTTTTTCTTTTAACAGTATTAAAAATCCCACCATTATCCATTTTGTACCAAATTAATACAAAAATATTAACAATTCCTATTATCCTTAGAATATTTGTTAGTTCTATTTCATGCCTTAATCAATCTTCAATACGGAAAACATTAGGATTTTCTTCTATTTACAATATTAGTTTAATAATAATTTCTATTAATAAATTCAATGTTATAATAATTTACCTTATAATCTATTCAACAATAATAATTTTGTTAACTAATATTTGTATAAAAATAAAAATTAATTTTATTAATCAAATAATCTTTAACGAATTTAGAATTTGAATAAAAATTAATATATGAATTAACATATTATCAATAAGAGGATTTCCTCCTTTAATAGGATTTTCAGCTAAATTAATAATTATTCAAACATTAATTAACAGTAATGAATTTATTATAGTAATTTTTCTTGTTGTTACTTCTTTCTTAGTAATAATGTTTTATATACGATTAACATTTTCATCATTAATAAATTTGTATTCATTCAAAAAATGAACCTTAAACAAAATTACTCCAGTATTTTACCTATTTTCGTTAAATCTTATGTTGAATGTCTTCTATATTTGTTCTGTAAGAACAATATAGGAGACTTTAAGTTAACTTCCTAAACTTGTAACCTTCAAAGTTATTAATATCAATAATAAGGTAAGTCTTAGACATTTATCATTACCAAATTTGCAATTTGAAGTTTTTATTAAACTATAAAACCATTATCAAGAGAAATATAAACTTCATTAGTAAATTTACAGTTTACCACCTATAATCAGTCACCTTAATTTATTCTATTAGTATTTTTAAATCACTTCATTTACTTTATGAAAAAGTGATTATATTCAACAAACCATAAAGATATTGGGACAATGTATTTTTTATTCGGAATCTGATCAGGAATAATTGGAATAATACTAAGAATAATTATTCGTGTTGAACTTTCTCAACCTAACTCTTTCATTAATAATGATCAAGCATATAATGTTATTGTTACATCTCATGCATTTATTATAATTTTCTTTATGGTTATACCAATCATAATTGGGGGATTTGGAAATTGACTTTTACCATTAATGATTGGGGCCCCAGATATAGCATTTCCACGATTAAACAATATAAGATTTTGACTTTTACCACCTTCTTTAACCCTTTTATTAATAAGATCAATAATTGAAATAGGAGTAGGAACTGGTTGAACAGTTTACCCCCCCCTATCTAGAAATATTGCACACTCAGGGCCTAGAGTAGATTTATCAATTTTTTCTCTACATTTAGCAGGTATTTCTTCAATTCTAGGGGCAATTAATTTTATTACTACAGTAATGAATATACGACCTTCAGGAATACTAATGAGACGAACTCCCTTATTTGTATGGTCAGTGTTTATTACAGCAATCTTATTACTAATTTCTCTTCCTGTTTTAGCAGGAGCAATCACAATATTATTAACAGATCGAAATATTAACACAACTTTCTTTGATCCTTCTGGGGGGGGAGATCCAATTCTTTACCAACATCTTTTCTGATTTTTTGGTCACCCAGAAGTTTATATTCTTATCTTACCAGGATTTGGATTAATTTCTCATATTATTTACCAAGAAAGAGGTAAAACAGAGTCATTTGGTTACATAGGAATAGTCTATGCTATATTATCAATTGGAATCTTAGGGTTTGTTGTTTGAGCACATCACATATTCACAGTAGGAATAGACGTTGACACTCGAGCTTACTTCACTTCAGCAACTATAATTATTGCTGTTCCAACTGGAATTAAAATCTTTAGATGAATAGCTACTATACATGGAATTTCAATTAAAATTTCTATTTCAATAATATGATCTGCTGGATTTGTGTTTCTATTTACATTAGGGGGATTAACAGGAATTATTCTATCAAATTCATCTATTGACGTAATTCTTCATGATACTTACTATGTAGTGGCACACTTTCATTATGTTTTATCTATAGGAGCAGTATTTGCTATTATAGCAGGAATAATTCATTGATACCCATTATTTACAGGAATAACTATAAACCCAAAATGACTTAAAATCCAATTCTTTATCATATTTTCTGGAGTGAATTTAACATTCTTTCCTCAACATTTCCTAGGACTGAGAGGAATACCACGACGGTATTCAGATTACCCTGACATATTTACAACTTGAAATTTGGCTTCTTCAATTGGAAGAATAATTTCACTAATAGGAATTATACTAATAATTTTTATCATATGAGAAAGAATAATTTCTAAACGAATTTCAATATTTAATTATAGTAATTTTTCATCTATCGAATGGCTTCAACAGACTCCTCCTCAGGAGCATTCTTATAGAGAATTGCCTTTATTAATTTCAAATTAAATCAGTATGGCAGATTATTGCAATGAACTTAAGATTCATTTATGAATATTTTTATTTTGCTGAAAATAGCAACATGAAAAATACTAGGATTCCAGGATGCAGCTTCCCCAATCATAGAGCAATTAATTATATTTCATGACCACACAATGATAGTTCTTGTTATAATTACATCAACAGTATTATATATACTAATATCATTAATCTTTAATAAACTTAATAATCGAATATTACTAGAGGGACAATTAATTGAATTAATCTGAACATTAATACCTGCAATTTTATTAGTAGTTATTGCATTACCCTCACTTAAAATTTTATATTTACTTGAAGAAATTAACAAACCAATAGTAACTTTAAAAGCTATTGGTCATCAATGATATTGAAGATATGAATATTCAGATTTCAGGAAAGTAGAATTTGATTCATACATAAAGCAGCCAAGAACAATAAATGCTAATGAATTTCGATTACTAGAAGTAGATAATACAATAGTATTACCATTCAATATTAAATCACGCATCTTAGTAACTTCCTATGATGTTATTCATTCTTGAACTGTTCCATCCTTAGGAATTAAGATTGATGGATCCCCTGGACGAATTAATCAAGGAAATATTTTTATCACACGACCAGGAATTTTTTACGGACAATGCTCAGAGATTTGTGGAGCAAATCATAGATTTATACCAATTATATTAGAATCAGTCAATTTAAAATCGTTCTTTAAATGAGTTAAAAATTTTTCATTAAGTTACTTAAAAGCAAGTGTTGGTCTCTTAAACCAAATTATAGTAAAAGCGAATACTCTTAATGAAAGAAGTTAGTTTAACTTAAAACATAAACTTGTCAAGTTTTTAATATTATTTAATATTTTACTTCTTTATACCTCAAATAGCTCCTATATGATGAACATTTATTATAGTATTATCTACTACAACATTATTGTTAATAATAATCCTAACATTCTTTAATTTTAAAAATAAAATTAAAATTTTTTATAAAAAAAATTCAACTAAAATAAATTGAAGATGATAATGAACCTATTTTCAGTATTTGATCCATCAACAGGAATTTTGTCAATAAATTGAATAAGAATTATTCTAATTATAGCTATACCAATAGCTTTCTGAAACACGCCCAGAAAAACACTTTTAATAATAATGTTATTAACAAAAAAACTTATAAAAGAAGTAACAATACACTTAAATAAAAGTGAACCATCAATTTTTTTTGTTAGAATATTTACATTCATTCTAATAAATAATGTATTAGGGCTTTTCCCTTATGTATTTACAGCATCAGCCCACCTTGTGTTTTCCCTATCAATAGCACTAACAACTTGAATTGCCTTAATAATGTTTGGATGAATAAACAAAACTAATAAAATATTTTATCACTTAGTTCCGATAGGAACTCCATATGTACTTATACCTTTTATAGTAATAATTGAATCCATTAGAAATATCATTCGGCCTGGCTCACTAGCAGTTCGACTAACAGCTAATATAATTGCAGGACATCTTTTAATAACACTTCTAGGAAACAATTTAATTGATAATTTAATATTAATAACAATTTTAATATGATTATTTATAGGACTAATCCTATTTGAATTAGCAGTAGCATTTATTCAATCTTATGTTTTTATAACACTATCAACATTATATTCAAGAGAAATTTAAATTTAATGAAAAATCACCCATTCCACTTAGTAAATAATAGACCATGACCTATTACTGGTTCTATAGGACTTTTCTCATTAACCTCAGGAGCAATTTTTTGATTACATTATAATAAAATATCATTAATAATTTTAGGAATTATCATTATTATTCTTACTATAATTCAATGATGACGAGATGTAGTACGAGAGTCAACATTCCAAGGATTACATACTAAAATTGTAACAAGAGGCATAAAATTAGGAATAATCATATTTATTACTTCTGAAGTGCTATTTTTTTTATCATTTTTTTGAGCATTTTTTCATAGAAGACTTTCACCTTCTATAGAAATTGGAATGCAATGACCACCATTAGGAATTAAGTCATTTAATCCTATAAGAATTCCTTTGCTAAATACGATGATTTTATTATCATCAGGAGTTTCAATTACATGAGCCCACAATGCATTATTGGTAGGCAATTTCTCACAAACATTACATAGAATAATGATTACTATTATTCTTGGATTATACTTTACTTTACTTCAAGGAGTTGAATATATAGAATCTCCATTTACTATAGCAGATTCAGTGTATGGATCAGCATTCTTTATAAGAACTGGATTCCATGGGTTGCATGTAATTATTGGAACAATATTTATTATTATTTCAACAATACGAATTTCTAACCTTCATATATCAAAAAATCATCACATAGGATTTGAAGCATCAGCCTGATACTGACACTTTGTCGATGTTGTCTGACTTTTTCTTTATATGTCGATTTACTGATGGGGGAGATAACTTAAACTCATTTAGTATAAAAAGTATATAAAGCTTCCAACTTTAAGGTTTTAATAAAATGGGTAATTAAACTTATAAGATTTTCATTGATTATTATTATTATACTTTTAGTAATTATGCTAATTACAGTATTAATGTTAAGAAAAAAGATACTAACAGATATACAAAAAATCACCCCTTTCGAATGTGGATTTAACCCCATATCATACACACGTTTACCATTTTCTATCCACTTTTTTATGATTGCAGTAATCTTCTTAATCTTTGACATTGAAATTATCATAATTTTACCTATAATCTTTACACTTAAATCTTCTATAGTAAAAATATGAGCAATAACCTCAGCACTATTCCTTTTAATTCTTTTAATTGGACTTTTCCATGAATGAAAAAATGGTATAATTGATTGAACAAAGTAGGATTATAGTTAACAATAACATTCAGTTTGCAAATGAAAAGTATCTAAGGATTAATCTTTAACAAAGAAGTAAAAAATTTACAATTAGTTTCGACCTAAAATTAAAGATAATCTTCTTCATGTTTTAATTGAAGCCAAGGAAGGAGAGAGGAGGCATCTTAATGTTAATAAGAGAAGTGATTTTTATATCCAATTAATGGGGAATAGGTAAAGGAATAGCTGCTAACTAATTCCTAAAGCGGTTCAATTCCGTTTTTCCCTTTATATAGTTTAAACTAAAACATTTTATTTTCATTAAAAAAAAGACTAATAAAGTCTATAAATGTGTTCCTAAATACAATTTCCTTATTAACTTCACTAATATGCTCTAAATATAAGCTATAGAAACTTACTAAACCATAATAAACATTCAAATAATAATGGTTATAAAGAAAATCCTTAAGGATCTTAGTGAAAATAACTGTATTAAATTACTTAACTTTATAAGATAAAAGGATAAACCTAATCCCCCAAAAAATTCACCCCATAATATTCTATAGTTTGAATTTTTTCCTAAATAAAATCTTAATTTAAATAATTCATTAGAATATCTATACATAAATCATATTGAACCATTAAAATGATAAAAATATAATGATAATATATATATTATACCAGAAAATTCATAGCCTAAATACAATCCTAATGTTACTATAATAACAGTTAAGATTTTCAAATACAATGGAAGTGTTAGAAATTTTATATCTAAATTTAATACCCACATATACAAACAACCAAAACTTAAAGAGAATAAAGATAATATTCCGATTCTAATTTTTATTAAGAAAATATTATCCCCTAAGTTTAATAGACACGAAAAATTAAAATTATGTAAAATTCTATAATAAAATAATCGAACTCTATAAAAAGAAGTCAACCCTAAGCTAAAAAATATTAGTAGAAAAATTAGTATATTAATTCCTTGAAAAGATATTCTTTCAACAATAAGATCCTTAGAATAAAATCCAGACAAGAAAGGAAAGCCACAAAGAGCTATATTAGAAATATTAAAACAACAACAGGTATAGGGTATAGTTAAACAAATTGAACCTATCATTCGGATATCCTGACAACCTCCTATTAAATGGATTATAATACCTGAACACAAAAACAATAAAGACTTAAATATAGCATGAGAAAGAAGATGAAAAAAAGCTAAGTCCACTAAACCTATAAATAAACATCTTATTATTAACCCCAACTGTCTTAATGTAGACAAAGCAATAATTTTCTTTAAATCAAATTCATAACTTGCACATAAAGAAGACATAAGTAATGTTATTAATCTAACATAAAGTAAAAAAATATTAACAAATATAAGATACTTATAAAAACGAATTAACAAATAAACTCCTGCAGTTACTAAAGTTGAAGAATGCACTAAAGAAGAAACAGGAGTAGGAGCTGCTATTGCAGCAGGTAATCACACAGAAAATGGAATCTGGGCTCTCTTAGTAAAAGAAGATAGAATAATGATATAAAAAATTATTTCATTAAAGAAATCCATATAAAACATAAAATTCCATCTTCCGTATCTAAAAATTCAACTAACAGAAATTAATAAACCAATATCACCTAAGCGATTAATTAAGCATGTTACTATTCCTGCTAAGAAACTTTTTACAGAGTTATAATAAATGACTAAACAATAAGAAACTAACCCTAATCCATCTCAACCTAGTATAATTCTAATCATATTTGGGCTCAAAATTATTAGTAATATTCTTATTACAAATAATAATACTAAAAATAAGAAACGAATTGAACTATATGAGTAATATCCTATATAAACTCTTCTATACAAAACAACTATAGAAGAAATTAATAAAACAACAAAAGAGAAAATTATAGAAACTCAATCTATATAAATTAAATACGTTACAGAAACAGAATTCAAGTTAACAAAATTTCATTCTAATATTACACTAGAATTTTCTATTAGAAAATTCATACTATAAAAAATTATAACTATAGAAAATATTAACAAAACAAAAAATCAAACAAAATATAAATTTAACTTCAACAAAATTTGAGGCTTAAAGCTTTTCAGAACCCACAAACCTGTATTTTTTATAAATTACTCAAATTATAGAAATACTATAACAATTATAGGTAGAAAATTTAATGGAATTAAATGTAAAAATAAACATAAAAATTCTATAAGACTTATTATTGAAAAAGAATAGATATTATGATTTAACCCATGTTGTCTATAACTATATAGATAATATCTAAAACATGCACAAAAAAAAGAAATTCCTAAAAAAAAAATAAAAGAATTAGGCCAAAATATTAGTATACTTCTTAAAATCATCAATTCTCTAACAAAATTGATACTAGGTGGACAACTTATATTAAATGAGCATAAAAGGAAAAAAAACAAAGAACATCTAGGAATGTAGGTTATTAGGCCTTTATTGATAAAGAATCTTCGACTTCCTGAACGAATATAAAAAATATTTGCTAAGTAAAATAATCCTGATGAACAAAACCCATGTCCTAATATAAGTAAGTATCTACCAAATAAACCTCAACTTCTTATTGAAACTAAACCCATAATAACTATTCCTATATGAGAAATTGAAGAATAAGCAATTAAACATTTTATATCAGCTTGGATTAAACAAACAATAGAAATAAATAAGGAGCCTACTATTGATAAAGAATACCAAATATAAGAATACCTAATAAATATATATTCACATATATTTATTACACGAATTAAACCATATCCTCCAATCCTTAGTATTAATCCTGCTAAAATTATTGAACCAGACACTGGTGCTTGAACATGAGCCTTTGGTAGCCAAAAATGTATAAAATATATAGGTAATTTTACTATAAAAACAACTACTGTAATAAAATGAATAACAAAAAAGTCACTAAAGAACTTTATACTATCAAAAATTAATGAAAAATTTATTATATAAAAAGTAATTAAAAAAACTAAAACAGGTAAAGAAAAAATAACTGTGTAAAAAAATAGATACAAGCCAGCCATTAGACGTTCTGGTTGATAGCCCCAACCTAAAATCAAAATTATTAAGGGAACCAAAATTAATTCAAATGAAATATATATGTAAAAAAAATTTAAAGAACAAAAAATAAAAATTACTAACAATATTATAAAAGTTCTTAAGTATAAATATATAAAAAATCTAAAACAACCACATATAGAAACTAACATAAAAGATATAATTAAAAATCCTATTAAAACTAATCCGTATGAAAAAAAATCAGAACCTAAAGAATATGAAATTTTTCTATAAAATCTCATACATCCGGACCCCAATATATATATATATGCAAAACAAAAAAAATGCTGAAAAAGCAGAAAAAACTCTATAAAACTTAGCAAAATTATGGCCAATTTTAAAAAAATAATACTTATCATAACCCTAAAGAATTCAAATAATCGTTTCCATAACAACGAATTATATTAACCAAAACACTCAACCCCAAAACTCCCTCACAAACAAAAAAAACTATTAAAATTACTATAAAGTAGTAACCACTAGTAAAAAATAGTAAAAAATAAACTATTATTATTATTAAAGAAACTACAATAAATTCTAATCTAAGTAAACATAAGAAAATATGCTTACGAATAATCAGCAATGAAAAAATACATATGTAATATATATAAATAAAAAAATAAAAAATAAGTTTTAGTAATTTAATAAAAATATTAGATTTGTAATCTAAAATTAGGACTAACCTTTAAAACTTCAACAAAGCAGAATATCCTACAAAACTAACACCCAAAATTAATATTTTTATTAAATTATTTGTTGAAATTAAAATAGTTATTGTAAAAATTATAATAATAATTTCTTCCTCAATCTTCCTGATCAAAACACCAATATCGTTAGGAATCTTACTACTCATTCAAACATCAGTATCAACTATTCTTATAGCTAAAATCATAGAGTCGTCATGACTAGCAATAATTATTTTCTTAATATTAATTGGAGGATTAATAATTTTATTTATATACATAAGAAGAATCTCATCAAATGAAAAATTCTCACCAAAAATTATAATAATTATGTTAATTTTTACAGTCATATTCCCAATAGAAGAACTCTTTAGAGAATCACAAATCAATGATGTTATAAAGTCAAATATATACATAGATAGAATTTCACTGACAAAAATTTATAATAAAAAAACTATAATAATTACTGTTATAATATTTCTCTATATATTTTTAGCTATAATTGTAGTTACTAAAATTATTAAAATTTATAAAGGACCTCTACGATCACGAAATTTCTAATGAATAAGCCTTTACGTAAAAGAAATAAAATATTTTCTATTTTTAATAATTCTTTAATTGATCTACCAGCACCAGTAAATCTTTCAGCATGATGAAATTTTGGTTCAATCTTAGGAATATGTTTAATAATTCAACTTGTGACAGGAATTTTACTATCAATACATTATACTGCTGACATCCTTATAGCCTTTTCGAGTATTAGACATATTACACGTGATGTAAACTATGGTTGATTAATGCGAACAGTACATTCAAATGGAGCATCATTATTTTTTGTATGTATTTACATACATGTAGGGCGGGGAATTTATTACGGATCATACAACATAGTAAAAACATGAAATATAGGAATCGTAATTCTATTAAGAACAATAGCAACAGCATTTTTAGGATATGTATTACCATGAGGGCAAATATCATTCTGAGGTGCAACAGTTATTACAAATTTACTATCAGCAATTCCTTACATTGGGATAATATTAGTAAATTGAATCTGAGGGGGATTTAGTGTTGACAATGCAACATTGTCACGATTTTTCAGACTTCATTTTATGATACCATTTATTATTGCAGCAATAACAATTATTCATCTTTTTTTTCTTCACATCACTGGATCTAATAATCCTATTGGAATTAACCCTAACCTTGATAAAATTCCATTTCACCCATTTTTTTCTATTAAAGATATTATAGGGTTTTCTTTAACAGCAACCCTTTTATTAATTTTAACAATGTGTAATCCATACTTGTTATCAGACCCAGACAATTTTTTACCTGCAAATCCTATAGTGACACCTGTTCATATCCAACCTGAATGATATTTTCTATTTGCATATGCTATTCTTCGATCTATTCCAAATAAACTAGGGGGAGTAATAGCATTATTTTTATCAATTATTATTCTAGCAATCCTACCGTTTTCTATAAAGACAAAATTTAGGGGAATCAACTTTTACCCGATTAATCAATTAAACTTTTGGATATTTATTGTAACTATTTTCCTATTAACTTGAATTGGTGCTCGACCTGTGGAATGACCTTATACAATAACAGGAATAATACTAACAATATGATATTTTTTATATTTCTTAAGTGATCCAGTTATTTCAAAAACCTGAGAGAAAATAATTTACTAAAGTTATTTAGCTTATGAAAAGCATATACCTTGAAAGTATAAGAAAGAGTCATTTAATAACTTTACAAAAAAAAATGATAAAAACACAGTATCCTTAACAAAATAAAAAAACTTAAATAGTTTAATCTTATAGGAAGATAACATTTTCATGCCAAATACATAAGTTTATCATAACGAAAACGAGGTAAAGTAGAACGAACCCAAATGAACAAAAAACATAGTAAAATTAACTTAATATAAAAAATCAATCTATTATAGTTTGAACCCAAGAAAACAATACAAGAAATTAAACAAATAAAAATAATTCTAGAGTATTCAGAAATAAATAACAATGCAAAACCACCTCCACCGTATTCAATATTAAACCCTGAAACTAATTCTCTCTCACCCTCAGAAAAATCAAAAGGAGTACGATTTCTCTCTGCCATACAACAGGAAATTCAACATAAAAAAATAGGAAAAGAAATACAAAGAAACCAAAGACTTTTTTGTAGGTAAAAAAAATCTATAAATCCATAACCATCAATCAAAAGAAAAAATCCAAATAAAATCAATGATAATCTTACCTCATAAGAAATAGCTTGAGAAATTCTTCGAATACAACCTAACATAGAATAAATTCTATTAGAAGATCAACCACAAATTATTAAGCCATAAACACCTAAACTTGAACAACACAGAAAAAACAATAAACCTAAACTTATTTCGATTCTATTAATATAATAAGGAAACAAAACCCAAATAAATAAACTCTGTAATAATCTAAATAAAGGACACAATAAGAAAATTAAGTAATTTGAATTTATAGGGAAAAACTGTTCTTTTATAAACAGTTTTATCCCGTCACTAAAAGGCTGTAATAATCCTATAAATCCAACCTTATTAGGACCTTTTCGACTTTGAATATAACCAAGAACCCTACGTTCAAGTAAAGTAAAAAACCCTACAGAAATTAAAACAAATAATAATAATGAAAAAAAACTAACAATATATATTAGTGAATGTATAAAAATATACTTAATTAAAATCTAAACTTAATGCAATAATCTGCCAATTCACTGGCTTAGTATAAAATACTATTTATTGGTCCTTTCGTACTAAATAAATATAATGAAATATTCTCAGATAGAAACCAACCTGGTTCACACCGGTTTGAACTCAAATCATGTAAGAATTTATTAGTCGAACAGACTAAAATCTAAGAATGCTGCATCTTAGATTTTTCTTAATTCAACATCGAGGTCGCAAAAATTAATATAGATATGAACTCCCCATCATAATTACGCTGTTATCCCTAAGGTAACTTAAACTTTTAATCTTTTAGTTAAGGATCATTATTTACAAAAATAAATGATTACAAAAAATAAAGTTAAAATTTATTAACCGCCCCAGCTAAAAATGAAAAAACTAACTAAAATATAAATTAAAAAAATTAATTTAAATTTAACATATAAAGTTCTATAGGGTCTTATCGTCCCAAGAAACCCATTAAGCATTTTAACTTAAAATTTAAATTTTAATATTAAAACAAATAAAACCTATTTCTCATACATCCATTCATTCAAGCTCCTAATTAAGAAGCTATTTACTATGCTACCTTTGCACAGTCAAAATACTGCAGCCATTTAGAAATAATCCATAGGGCAGAAGATACTTTTTAAAAAACCAAAAAGAAATGTTTTTGATAAACAGTTGGAAATAAAAATTTGTTGAATTCATAATAAAATATTTAAATATTATACTAATTTAATCATTATTAAAAAAAAAAATAATTTTATTAAAAAATTAAGTAATAGAATAAATAAAACAAAAAATTATTAAAAGGAAAAAATTTATTAAAAACTAAATTCAAAATTTAAAAGAAAATATAGTCCAATAATTTTTTATTGTAATAAACTTATTAAGATTATCCCTAATAAAATAATATTTTATAGATAATTAATATTAAGTAACAAAAATATTTAATTTAATTAAATCCCTAATAACCAGATATATAAAAAACGAATAACGTCTAATTACTTTTATTTTATTATAAAATTTTATTATAAAAATAAATGTATAAAAAAATTGAACTTTTAAATTCGGGAGTATAAATTCTAATTAACCTATTTAATAAACCCTGATACAAAAGGTACTAAAAAAAATGACCTAAAAATATATAGATAAATCCTAACAGATTAAAAACATAATTATTACTTCAAAAAATACTATAAATAAATTAAATAATACAAAAATTAAAAAAAAATGATATAAAAATAAATAAATCAAACTAAATAAAAAAAATTTTCCTATTAATGTAACTAAAAAGCTTTAATAATTAAGCTATAGTTTGAATCATTCTAACTCCACCTTCCGGTGGAGTTACTTTGTTACGACTTATCCTAATTTAATTAGGAGTGACGGGCGATATGTACATAAAATAGTATAAAATTCAAATTAATTAATCTATTAAAATTACTATTAAATCCTTATTCAAAATAACTCATAGGAAGATTTATCCTTATATTATTTAGTATAATAGTAATCCATAGGAACCTTAAAAAAACTGCACCTTGACCTAACATTAATCTTTTATTAAGTTAAAGAAAATTCCTTAAAAAACATTCTATAGTAATAGCGATATACAAATATACTATTAAGGTATAAACTATCGTGGTGTATCAATTAACCTACAGATTCCTCTAAAGAAATATTTTACCGCCAAATCTTTTGAGCTTTAAAGAACTTAGCTAATACATATTCAGAATAAAAATTTATATAAGTATAATAGGGTATCTAATCCTAGTTTAACATTTAAACTTTCTTAATGTTTAGTATAGAAATTTGTGTAAAAAAATAAATTCCACCTAAATATTTTTATAGTAAATTCATTTTAAATTACAATAATTATATCCTAAAAAATTAACCTTAATAAATTGTATAACCGCGAATGCTGGCACAAATTTTATCTAGTATGAATTCAATTCCTTTGTAAATTATAAAATTAGTTAAAAATATTAATTACTGGATAAAATCTATTAATATAATCCATATAAATAAATGAATTAATCAACAAAAAAACTAAAATTAAATTTTAGAAGTATTAAATCTGAAGGCCTATGTTTTCTTTCCTCTCAATAATATATATCTTCCAAAGAAAATCCATTAACAACATAAAAACAAAATAAATAATTAGTGTTAAAAATAACATAGTAAAAAAATACCTCTTAAAGATTTTTAAGTTATTAAGTTTTGGGGAACCTAATTTTCAAGCTCAAGCTATCATTTTACTAACAAATTGGGGTTTATTAATAAATACTCTAATTAACTTATATCTTTTAAGACTTTTTAAGCTATTAAGTTTTGGGGAACCTAATTTTCAAGCTCAAGCTATCATTTTACTAACAAATTGGGGTTTATTAATAAATACTAGTTAAAATTATCTTCTTAAAGATTTTTCTACTAAACTATTATATATTATAAGTGTAATATTAAATCTGAAGGCCTATGTTTTCTTTCCTCTCAATAATATATATCTTCCAAAGAAAATCCATTAACAACATAAAAACAAAATAAATAATTAGTGTTAAAAATAACATAGTAAAAAAATACCTCTTAAAGATTTTTAAGTTATTAAGTTTTGGGGAACCTAATTTTCAAGCTCAAGCTATCATTTTACTAACAAATTGGGGTTTATTAATAAATACTCTAATTAACTTATATCTTTTAAGACTTTTTAAGCTATTAAGTTTTGGGGAACCTAATTTTCAAGCTCAAGCTATCATTTTACTAACAAATTGGGGTTTATTAATAAATACTAGTTAAAATTATCTTCTTAAAGATTTTTCTACTAAACTATTATATATTATAAGTGTAATATTAAATCTGAAGGCCTATGTTTTCTTTCCTCTCAATAATATATATCTTCCAAAGAAAATCCATTAACATAATAAAACATCAAATATTTATATAATAAAATATAATATTGTTAAATAACTAATTAAAATTATATTGTTAAAGATTTTTAACTAAATTATAGTATAATATTAAACCTGATTATTAAGATTTCTTTTCTTTAAATAATATATATCCTCCAAAGAAAATTCATTAACATAATAAAACATCAAATAATTAAGCTATCGTAAAAATTATATATACATATATATTATATCAAATTGGGGTTTGTTAATATATTTAAATGTTAAATAAAAATAACTTGAAATGTTACTAATAAATTGGGGTTTATTAATACATATTTAATATTAAATAAAAATAACTTGAAATGTTACTAATAAATTGGGGTTTATTATAATTTATTTAATTACATTAGGATAATATAATTACTATATTAATTTATAGTAATAAATAAGAAATAATATTAAGTCTTTAATTAACTAAGATAACTTATAGAATTTCCTTTCTTTTCTTTCTTTAGAAAGGAAATTCTTAATATAAAGTTATTTATGTTAATAAATATTTACTTATTATATTATATTAAATATTTATTAATATATAAATATTTATTATATAATATAAATAATACTAAATATTTATTCTTTTTAGATTTATATATAATATTAATACAATAATAATTATTATTAAATGTATTATTATAAATATTATATTAAGTATTTATTAATATATAAATATTTATTATATATATATTATATTAAGTATTTATTAATATATAAATATTTATTATATATATATTATATTAAGTATTTATTAATATATAAATATTTATTATATAATATAAATAATACTAAATATTTATTCTTTTTAGATTTATATATAATATTAATACAATAATAATTATTATTAAATGTATTATTGTAAATATTATAATAAATATTTATATATTAATAAATACTTAATATAATAGAAAATTATCTAGTAATTAGGTTAAGTAATGAGAATAATTAAACCAAGATTATTTAGCCCCAAATCTTAGCAGTTACAGTCTTTTTCGACTTCAAAATTTCCATTTGTGAAAATTTCTACTTAAAACCTAACAAGACGAAATCACACTGAATAAAATGAATTCTCATGTTTAACTATTAGAATTATCCCTATTGAGGGTGAAAAAGTAGCTTAATAGGCCATCAACTTTTTTTTTTAACAAATATTCTTAAA